CTACAATCCGATTATTGTATATAAATGAACCTTTTGTCGAACAAGAAAATGGGTCGTAATAAAAAGTTAAAAGAGTAAAAAGAAAGGATAGGATCATAAAATAATCATGAAAATTAGAGCGTTTACGTGTTGTATCAGAGAACCCAATGAGATTCGGAAAAGATAATTCATTAAATTTCAATAACTAAAACTAAATAACAAGTGTTTTTTTGCCGGAGGTTTTTGACCTAGACGTCTCGACAAAACTACTTAAGCCATAACATACATGAAAATGTATTGTGCAAGAATCCACAGCTCCCTTTTTGTTATTTATTTACTTTACTAAAAAAAAAGGAATAAAGAAAATAAAGAATAAATATAAAAAATTAAGATAAGAAACGACACTTTGATTCGATATCATTTGATTCTATATCATAGAAATCAAAAGAGTTTTTATTTTTACAATCGTAATAACAAGCAAGTATTTTAGTTTTCAAATAAAAAAAAAATTATTTATGATTCGTTGGAACAATAAATGGCGGGCCCGGCCTGGTCAGTACTTAGCCGGGCCGTGGAACTAAAAAGCACTCTCGGATGAAAAAAAATATTATGAAGGGCTCTTTCAATCCTTATTTTTTATAATGTAACATAGTATTATCCTTTTTCAATTGGGAGGAGAGATGGCTGAGTGGACTAAAGCGTCGGATTGCTAATCCGTTGTACGAGTTTTTCGTACCGAGGGTTCGAATCCCTCTCTTTCCGTTTTTGTTGATGACTTGGTATTTTCTTTCGAATTTTTCGCGAGCTCTTTTTATTTTTAATATTTAATAGTTAAAAATGTGTAATAGATAAAATCCTACTAAGAACATTTAAAAATCAAGCAAGGAAAACAAAAACCTTCTCTTTTATTCTTCACGTCCAGGATTACGTCCTGGATCATTAGACAGGAATCCGAAAATAAAGAGAGAAACAAAGAATATCACTACCGTGTAAACAAATAGTTTGAGAGTAAGCATTACATAATCTCCAAGATTTTTTTTAGTAAAAAAGAGAATAGATTCTCCGTTTTTATACCGCATACCCTACTATTTTTTTTTTTATTTTGACACCAAGAAATAAAGTGGGGTGATCCAGATTTTTCGCGGTTGTACAAGAATTTCAATATTTGAATTGAGGGTGTAAGACTTATCTGATCTTATCAATTCTTTTCTTTGAATTTTTTTTTTTTCAATAAATCATGAATTTGTCTAGACATTATTAAATTAAAGATATCATCGAAAACTTACAGCAGCTTGCCAAACAAAGGCTAAGAGAAAAAAAAACAGGGGTATTACTGGCATAACATCTACGATTGGATTTAAAAAAGCGTAGGCCTCGGGCAATTTGGCGACGAAAAAACTACTTGAATAAAGAGCAGAATTAAGACAGATACAGATCAAACTTAATATATTAAGCATAACAAACATTTTGTTCTTGAGGATAATTGTATTTTATTTATTTTGATTGAGTTATTAATAAATTGAGTTTTTTATTATTTTATTATTATAAATATGTTATTATTCATAGAAAAGAAAAATGAATAAAAAGAAAATAAGATAGACCAAAAAACTTTCTTTGATTTGAACTCACCCAATCAAAAATCCTTCAATTCTCAAATCAAAAGAGAATAGAATAAACCATACTTTCATACAATATCTTAATTGAATTATATGTAATGATCAATAAATTCTGTTTAATTCTACGCCTACATGTATAAAAATTCTAGTAATCTATTTTATAGATAATAGATATTTAGACTTGAGTTGACGAACAACCAGTACCAATATTAGTGTTTATTAGTGTCGACTAGAAATGGGGCGTGGCCAAGTGGTAAGGCAACGGGTTTTGGTCCCGCTATTCGGAGGTTCGAATCCTTCCGTCCCAGAACATACCTGACCCACGATCATTTTATTAATCTATAATTTTATTAATCTATAATAAAAAATAAAATATATATCTATATCATAATCTATATCATAATAAAATAGATCAAAATAAAGATTGTCTTTTCGACCAGTCTTCCGTTTAAGAGTATAATATTGTTATAGAATGTGATTCTTATTTCTTTATAGAATGTGATTCTTATTTCTTTATAGAATGTGATTCTTATTTCTTTTTTTTTTTTTAATCATATCTTTTTCACAAATTTAATCGAGTTCAAATAACACGCATATGAAACGAAATTTTGATTTGTTAAATATTACTGATTTTACAATATGAAATATGAAAAAATAACAACCTAAATCTTCAATCTTTACTTACATCAGTCTTTTTTTTTATTAATCATTCATGGTTTAATCCAATATGGATTTATCTTTCTCTTAATGATGATAAAAAGCGAATGGTACTTACTGTAAAACCTTATGCAAATAATGATATAGGGTAGGAAACTATTCAATCAATTAAATCTTTTTAATGATTTCTTATGAGTTCTTGGTACTCTAAGAAGTGTGAAATTGTTGAATTTATCCTATCACGTTACTTGAAGATAATTTATCCTATCACGTTACTTGAAGATAGAGATTCAAAATAACTTGTTTATTCGTGTTTATTTATTCATGTTATGTTAGTTATAATTAAAAAAAAATTATAAACAATGGGGTTAAATTGATTGAATTCTTGTTGAGACTTCGTCATACATTATCCATTCTTCATATAGAAGAAAAAAGTATAGATTATTATGTACCGACTGAACCGATGATTATTCACGATTCCATAATTGAATCAATTACATACTGGTTCCAAACGGAAGGAATGTTATGGTAAAACTTCGTTTAAAACGATGTGGCAGAAAGCAACGTGCGACTTGAAGGACATGATCAGCTGTGGATTCTTACATCCACCACTTTTTTATATTATATAGGAACGAAAGTGCTCTTGGCTCGACATCATTTGTTCTGTTCCACTGGAACCCTCATTTTTGAGAGTGTTGCCATGTAAATAGTACACGATGGAGCTCGAGTAGAACGTATTGATTAATTTCTCAAGGGCAAGAATCTAAGGTTAGTATCGATCAATAAATTGGAACAACTTCGTAAGTATATTTTAGATATATAAATCTAAAGGATCCAATTCGATAAAATTTAAAAGTTAATTTTGTTGGAATTGGTAAAACTCTTTTGATCAAATCAAAAGTAAAGTGTATTACGTAGGAATCAACCATTCATACGATTCTTTGATAGAAAGAAATCACAAAAAATGGTATGTTGCTGCCGTTTTGAAACGATTTAAAGATCACCGAAGTAATGTCTAAACCCAATGATTCAAGGCAAAGATAAAGATCCTGGAACAAGGAAATACCGTTTTCAATTGTCTCAACAACTAGATCATATTTAAGAATCAAAATAGATTCTAAAGGAGACAGACAAAAAGGGTTAGAGACCACTCAATAAATTTAATACCTAAAAGGTTTCTTTTGAATTATTTGAGAGTTATTCAACTTGAGTTATGAGGATACAAATAATTTTTTTTTTTGGGGGGGGGGGGAGACTACGAAAAAGTATTTAAACTAAAATCAATAATATAATGAATTTGATGATTTTATGGATCTATTTGATATTATGATTCTATACATAGACATAATTTAGACATAGACATAATTTAGAATTTTCTCGAGCCGTACGAGGAGAAAACTTCTTATACGTTTCTAGGGGGGGGGGAGTATTGTTCATCTATCCCAATGAGCCATTTATCGAATCGTTGCAATTGATGTTCGATCCCGACGAGAGGGAAGAGATCTTCGTAAAGTGGGTTTTTATGACCCGATAAAGAATCAAATCTATTTAAATGTTCCTGCTATTCTATATTTCCTTGAAAAAGGTGCTCAACCTACAGGAACTGTTCATGATATTTCAAAAAGGGCGGGGGTTTTTACGGAACTTCGCCCTAATCAACAAATAAAATTCAATTAATGAAATAAAAAAAATGTGGATGATTTGTATATAGCCTTGTATAACCTTTTTGTTTCTTTGCTATTTCCTCTTTTGTTCTATTTATATCATACTAAATTTATTATTGTTACTATAAAAGAGTGTCTTTTATAACGACAAAAATCTATTTAAATTTTATTGATATAAATTTTATTGATATATAGAAAATAGATAGAAAAAGATTAAGTGAATAAATAAATGAAGTAATCGGGTCTATAAATATAAAATTTTGAGATTACTGTCAATGAGTTAAGGAACAAATAAAAAAACACAAAGGATTTCACTTGCTTATTTTAGTGAATAAACCTCATTTTTTTTACTTTAATTTTTTTTTCCACCAATATTGTATCAATGTTGTGTTGTATAGAAATATTATATATAGTGCCAATCCAACACAAGTCCTTAGTTTTTTTTTTTTTTTTTTCTTATTTTTTCTTAGAATTCTAATTGTCTAATTGATTGAAATTGGAATTGTTAGTTATATTTATAAATTGTTTTTTCTTTTGTATTCTTTTCTCAACATTCATATTGACAACAGTGTATCAAATAAATATAATCCGATCGTGGATAAAAGGATCCATTTCTATCTCCGTCCCATAGCTTTTATTTCATTCAAATAATGGGTTCTTGTATTTTCTGTGATACAAGAAGTCTTTTTTTGATTAAGATTAAACTCAATAAAATCTATATATACTATAGAATTAATGGATGACATAAGAGACAAGGAGCTATTTATAAATATTTTACTTTATCCCTATTTTTATCTGAGAATTTTTTCATCGGATCTGTTCATTTTTATTATGTTCAGAATCTAATCAATTAGAATTTTTAAAATTTGTGCTATTTTAATGTTTTGATTGGTTTGGATTGCGTTGTGCAATTCAATCTTTTTTTTATTGAGATTCCGATTGTATCTACACATTCTAATTATTTTATTTGGGTTGCTAACTCAACGGTAGAGTACTCGGCTTTTAAGTGCGGCTAGCATCTTTTACACATTTGTATGAAGCAAAAGATTCGTCCATACCATCGGTAGAGTTTGTAAGACCACGA